CTTGCTCCCATTGGACCATTTGTATCTGTATGCATCAGGATCCCGATTCATGGATCTCTCGGTTCGAGAAATAAGAGGATCAAACCATTTCTTCTGACTCTTTTTCAAATTCGATAAATATTGGTTGATCATATATTTCATTATAGTTATATGATTCAGAGTATCATTTCCTATTTGATCCCTTTGAATTTCATATTCGAAGTTGCGATCGGATCTATTCATTAAAAAGAATCGATTCGATACACTTCTTATGTACCCATAGGTGTTATATTGGATTTGCATCAGATTTCGGATCAATCTATATTGATTGACTGCCTCCATTATGTTGTTGCTAGCAAATACCGCCGTTTTTATTTTTGGATCTTCCAAATAATTCCCGCAGTAGATCCGGACCAATTTTTTTCTGATCCTTCGATAAAAAGATTCATTCTCTTCATAAAAAAGAGGAGGTAGAATCAATAAAGATTTCTTTTTCGATTCATCTCTGGAGTTGAATACCTTATTCAAGAATTTTTTTTGATCTAACCCGTAGGAATCAATAGAAAAGGCAAATCTCCTATGATACACCAGATCCGGCCCGGTTATTGATAGAGTGAATAGATCTGCCATTTCTTGAAATCTCTCTTCTGATTCAAAATCATGGTGTAACGTGTATCCCCCCTTGTTCCGGCCATGGAATAGATGAAATAAATAAAAAAATGGATTTTTGTTCAAGAATGAAATCTTATTGGAACTGTCCATATCCGGTGCATCCTTCGGAACCATATCAGATCCCGGATCTGATGAAATAGGATGAATTGAGACGGTATTTTGTAAATACGTAATTATCTTGAATATATCAACCATTTCTTTATTTTCCGATCGCCTGGAAAGAACAAAAGAAACATCCTGTTTTTTCTTCAAAAATTTCTGATCTCTAGTGGACCTCTCAGTAGGATTCGAACCCAGATGAAGTTCTGACCATCTGTCAGAGAAAAAAGAACGAATTGATCTTGTAGGATTCCCAAGAAATTCTGCGATTTCTTCCGGAAGCAGATGATTATTCATCTGCTTCTCACGTTCCGCGAATAGCCGGGACATTGAGGAAGATCCAAAAAGGCATTTCGGGAATCGATCTGATTCTATCTCTGTTCCTTCCGTTTGAAGAAAGGAAGGATCCCAAAGAATCGATCTTTCTTTTTGAATATTTGACAATGCATTCCGTACCTTGCTAAAAAACCGATCCTTGTTTACCAACCACACATTGTCTAACCAAATCAAATTCTCTCTCGATACGTTCCTCAAAAAATCCGATTCGTGCTGATTCTTTCCCCAACTAACGAAGAGATCTTGGTGGAATTGCCACATATGAAATTGAGCACAATTTTGCAAAGAAATATCCCACTTGTTTCTCGAGAAGAGATGGGAAACATGCTCAATATAATTTGATTGAATAGTTGCCTCAGCTCCTTGTTGTTTGAAGAACCCCCCCCCTTCAATTGGTCTTTTTTCACGAAAAGCAGACATGAGATAACAAATCAAGTCTTTCCCTAAGACTTCGAATAGCTGTCCCGAATTCAAGTTGAGTATGTTTCGCTTCTTCCTCGGAGAAAGACGATCAAACAATTCCCAATCATGGTCCTTGCGGATCATATCATCCGTATAGGATAAAAAAAGAAACTCCAGATATTTGCTATCTTTCTCTTTGAATGAGATCTCAATTCCAACTACGGTTTTATTAGATACCTTACAACTAGAATCCCTCTTTTTTCCGATCCGGTTCCTCCACCACCGCGAACCCCGGTTAGATTCAGGCATGATACACTTTTTATTTATTGGGAGAACCCAAGTACTCTCTTGCGAATCCATGAAACAACTCTCAGAAATATTTTTCCCTTTTGGAAGATACAGGGGCGAAACAATCAACCTATTGATATTGCAAGACCAAAAAGATTCTTCCAATGTCTCATTTCTGGGTCCAATGGAATTCATAGGTATAGGAAGAAGCCCCATCAAATAGAGATTTTTTCTTTCGACAATCTTTCGATTGTTAATACGAGATATAAGGACCGCTACTACAAGCAGTATTATACCTTTGATCGTGAAATATCGATTGCTTCTTGAACCCTGTGAATCACGTGAAAGTAGGATACTCCAAATTCGGGGGTCAAAGAGTTTCATAAAACGTTCTTGGTGGAAAAGAATGTGAGTGAAAGATCCCACTGAATCGAATTTGGTCCATGAATCTAAGAAATAGTGAGAATTCTTGATCTCTCTCAATATCTCTCTCAATTCGAAGATCCAGGATTTGAATTGATGTCCTCTCATTGATTCCTCCTAAAGATTTCATTTCAATTGAAATTTGGTTATTTACGATGTACGATGATCCCTGTTAAGCATCCATGGCTGAATGGTTAAAGCGCCCAACTCATAATTGGCAAATTCGTAGGTTCAATTCCTGCTGGATGCACGCCAATGGGAACGTTCAATAAGTCTATTAGAATTGGCTCTGTATCAATGG